AATGAAGTGCCTGATAAAAGGGCTACTTTGATAGAGTAGATCATGTAATTTCTTACCTTCATTATATCCAATAGAATTGAACTATTTCTTAAAACATCAAAAATTTTTGTGCTCCATACACTAGAATATAAATTTTCCAAGAAAGGTAAGCTAAGAAAGCTACTGGGTTCATACCCCATCAATAGAGGACACTCCTCTTCTTTCTAATGGCTAATAATCCAACTAAAATTTTATTTTTCTTTATTTTAATTTTAGGTACTTTAATTGCAATTTCGTCAAATTCATGACTTGGGGCTTGAATAGGTTTAGAGATTAATTTATTGTCATTTATCCCTCTAATGACAAATAATAAGAACTTAACAACCACTGAAGCTGCCTTAAAATATTTTTTAGTTCAAGCTATTGCTTCTGCAACTTTATTATTTTCAATTATTATGTTATTATTGCTTACAACTCCAATTATGTTTATTCAATGACCAATTAATGAAGTACTAATTTCATCAACACTGTTATTAAAAATAGGGGCAGCCCCTCTTCATTTTTGATTCCCTGGAGTTATAGAAGGTTTAAATTGAGGAAATAGTTTAACATTAATAACTTGACAAAAGATTGCCCCATTAATATTATTGTCTTATGTTGTCTCATTAAATTTTTTTATTCTAATAATTATTGTAACTTCAATAACTGTTGGAGCAATAGGAGGTTTAAATCAAACTTCATTACGAAAAATCCTTGCATATTCTTCTATTAATCACTTGGGGTGATTAATTGCAGCTTTAACGTTAAGAAACTCAATTTGACTGTTATATTTTTTAGTATATATATTCTTATCAGCAACAATTGTGTTTTCTTTAAATTTATTTAAAATTTTTCATATTAATCAAATTTTTATATTAAAATCAATTCAACCAACATTTAAGTTTTTTATATTAATTAATTTTTTATCTTTAGGGGGTCTCCCCCCTTTTTTAGGGTTTCTTCCAAAATGAATAGTGATTCAGTCACTTACTCAAATAAACTTAATTTTTTTAATTACAGTAATGGTCTGCTTAACTTTAATTACATTATTTTATTACTTACGAGTTACATTTACTGCTTTTATATTAAGATATGCAGAAAATATGTGAATTACTCCCAGTCCAAGAACTTTAAATTTGTTTATTGTTAATTCTTGCTCTGTAGTTTCAATAAGAGGATTGATTTTAATTACAATTTTAATACAACTTTTATAAGGCTTTAAGTTAAATAAACTCATAGCCTTCAAAGCTGTAATTAAAGAAAATTCTTTAAGCCTTAGTATAATTATACCCCTTTAGATTTGCAATCTAATATTACAACTGTAAATATAAAGCTTTTGGTAAAAAAGGATTCTTCCTTCTAAATAAATTTACAATCTATCGCCTAAGTTTCTCAGCCATTTTACCGCGACAATGATTATTTTCAACAAATCATAAAGATATTGGAACATTATATTTCATTTTTGGAGCTTGATCTGGTATAGTTGGGACTTCTCTTAGATTATTAATTCGAGCAGAATTAGGGCAACCTGGTTCACTAATTGGAGATGATCAAATTTACAATGTAATTGTTACAGCCCATGCATTTGTAATAATTTTTTTTATAGTTATGCCTATCATAATTGGAGGGTTTGGAAATTGACTTGTTCCCTTAATATTAGGGGCACCTGATATAGCATTCCCACGAATGAATAATATAAGTTTTTGGCTTTTACCTCCATCCTTGACACTATTATTAGCAAGTAGAATGGTTGAAAATGGAGCTGGAACAGGTTGAACTGTTTACCCCCCATTAGCCGCAGGTATTGCTCATGCTGGAGCTTCAGTTGATTTAGCTATTTTTTCATTACATTTAGCAGGAGTTTCATCAATTCTAGGAGCTGTAAATTTCATTACAACTGTAATTAATATACGATCAAGAGGAATAACTTTAGATCGGATACCTTTATTTGTTTGAGCAGTAGTAATTACAGCACTACTTCTTCTTTTATCCTTACCTGTTCTGGCAGGGGCTATTACAATATTATTAACTGATCGAAACTTGAATACATCTTTCTTTGACCCTGCTGGAGGAGGGGACCCAATTTTATACCAGCACTTATTTTGATTTTTTGGTCATCCAGAAGTATATATTCTAATTTTACCTGGTTTTGGTTTAATTTCACATATTATTAGCCAAGAAAGAGGAAAAAAGGAAGCTTTTGGATCTTTAGGAATGATTTATGCAATATTATCAATTGGGTTATTAGGGTTTGTCGTATGAGCACATCATATATTTACAGTAGGAATGGATGTAGATACCCGAGCTTACTTTACTTCTGCAACAATAATTATTGCGGTTCCAACAGGGATTAAAATTTTTAGTTGACTTGCAACTTTACATGGTTCCCAACTAAACTATAGCCCTGCATTATTATGAGCTTTAGGATTTGTCTTTTTATTCACAATTGGTGGATTAACTGGGGTTGTCTTAGCTAATTCATCTGTTGATATTATCTTACATGACACATATTATGTAGTGGCTCATTTCCATTATGTACTATCAATAGGGGCTGTATTTGCAATCATAGCAGGATTTATTCAATGATACCCATTATTTACAGGGCTAACAATAAACCCAACTTGATTAAAAATTCAATTTTGTATTATATTTTTAGGTGTAAATATAACTTTTTTTCCTCAACACTTCTTAGGTTTAGCAGGGATACCTCGTCGGTACTCTGATTATCCAGATGCTTACACTGCTTGAAATGTTGTGTCATCTATTGGCTCAACTATTTCGTTTATTGGAGTTCTTTTTCTTTTATTTATTATCTGAGAAAGCATAGTTACAAATCGACTTGCAATTTTTCCACTTCAAATAACATCATCTATCGAATGATATCAATCTCTCCCACCAGCAGAGCATAGTTACTCTGAACTTCCAATACTTACAGGCTTCTAATATGGCAGAATAGTGCAATGGATTTAAGCTCCATATATAAAAAGTTAATCTTTTTTGTTAGAATAATGGCAACATGAGCAAATTTAAGACTCCAAGATAGAGCTTCCCCTCTAATAGAACAATTAACATTCTTCCATGATCATGCAATACTTATTTTAATTATAATTACAACTCTTGTAAGTTATTTATTGTCAACATTATTTTTTAACTTAAACATTAATCGTTTTTTACTCGAAGGTCAAACCATTGAAATTATCTGAACTATCTTACCTGCAATTACATTAGTATTTATTGCTCTTCCTTCTCTTCGTTTATTATATCTATTGGATGAAATTAGAAGACCTGCAATTACCCTAAAAACAGTAGGTCACCAATGGTATTGAAGTTATGAATACTCTGATTTCTTACAAGTTGAATTCGATTCTTACATGACTCCATACAATGAATTGTCAGAAACCGGCTTTCGTTTATTAGATGTTGATAATCGAGCAGTTTTACCAATAAATACTCAAGTCCGAATACTTGTTACAGCAGCTGATGTCCTTCATTCATGAGCTGTTCCGGCTTTAGGGGTGAAGGTAGACGCTACTCCTGGACGGCTTAACCAAACAAGATTCCTAATAACTCGCCCAGGATTATTTTTCGGCCAATGTTCAGAGATTTGTGGGGCTAATCATAGTTTTATACCAATTGTAATTGAAAGTGTTCCAACTAACGTCTTTATTAATTGAGTTTCATCTATAAGTGAAGCTTCATCAGATGACTGAAAGCAAGTAATGGTCTCTTAAACCACATAATAGTAAATTAGCAATTACTTCTGATGAAAAAAAAATAGTTAAATAAATAACCTTAATATGTCATATTAAAATTATTAGTTTTAGTCTAATTTTTTTTAATTCCACAAATAGCTCCAATTAGATGATTAACATTATTTATTTTATTTTCAATAATTTTATTAATTTTTAATTTCATAAATTATTTTATTTACCTCCCTTCAGCTCCTAAGTCCTCACACAGTCAGATTTCTTCAACAACTATAACTTGAAAATGATAACAAATCTATTTTCCGTTTTTGACCCATCAACTAGTGTTATAAACCTCTCACTAAACTGAATTAGAACAATTTTAGGTTTAACTTTAATCCCATCTTTATATTGATTTATCCCTTCCCGATACGCATTATTATGAAGTAAAATCTTATTAACATTGCATAATGAATTCAAGACACTTTTAGGTCCAACAGGTCATGTCGGAAGCACTTTTATATTTATTTCATTATTTTCATTAATTTTATTTAATAATTTTTTAGGTTTATTTCCCTATGTATTTACAAGTTCAAGTCATTTAACTCTAACGTTAGCCTTAGCTTTACCTCTATGGTTGAGATTTATAATTTATGGTTGAATTAATCATACCCAACATATATTTGCTCACTTAGTACCACAAGGTACCCCTGCTGTACTAATACCATTTATGGTTTGTATTGAAACTATTAGAAATATTATTCGGCCAGGAACCTTAGCAGTACGACTTGCTGCTAATATAATTGCTGGCCATTTACTATTAACATTACTAGGAAACACTGGCCCTTCATTAACTTACTCAATTCTGTCTCTTTTAATCGTCGCACAAATTGCTTTATTAGTTCTCGAATCTGCTGTTGCTATCATTCAATCTTATGTCTTCGCTGTCTTAAGAACCTTATATTCTAGCGAAGTAAATTAATTCAACTAATGTCAACACATGCAAATCACCCATACCACTTAGTAGATCAAAGCCCATGACCCCTTACAGGAGCAATTGGTGCTTTAGCAACAGTTTCAGGTCTTTTAAGTTGATTCCATCAATATTCCACAACATTATTAATATTAGGATTAACTATTACAACACTAACAATAATTCAATGATGACGGGATATTACTCGTGAAGGAACATTTCAAGGGCTTCATACCTACCCAGTAACATTAGGGTTACGATGAGGAATAATCTTATTTATTGTATCAGAAGTATTTTTTTTTATTTCCTTCTTTTGAGCTTTCTTTCATAGTAGCCTCTCCCCAACAAGAGAACTTGGAGCAATATGACCACCAGCTGGGATTATTCCATTCAATCCCCTCCAAATTCCTTTATTAAATACTGCTATTCTTTTAGCATCAGGGGTTACCGTTACATGAGCCCATCATAGACTTATAGAAAATAATCATACACAAACATTACAAGGATTATTATTTACAGTAATTTTAGGGGCTTATTTTACTATACTACAAGCATACGAATACATTGAAGCTCCATTCACTATTTCAGATGCTGTTTATGGGTCAACATTTTATGTTGCCACAGGATTCCATGGTCTACATGTACTTATCGGAACAACATTTTTACTCATCTGTTTAATTCGACATTTCAAATATCACTTCTCGTCAGGCCATCACTTCGGATTTGAAGCTGCTGCTTGATACTGACATTTCGTTGATGTAGTATGATTATTCCTTTATATTTCAATTTACTGATGAGGTAGATAATTTATCTAATATATAATGTATATTTGACTTCCAATCAAAATGACTGGGTTCATCCTCAGGATAAATAATTTTAATTATTATTTTCATTGCTTCAGTAATTATTTTAATTTCTACAGTAGTTATACTTTTAGCCTCAATTTTATCAAAAAAGTCAATTATTGATCGTGAAAAGTCATCACCTTTTGAATGTGGTTTTGACCCTAAAAGTTCTTCACGACTTCCATTCTCTTTACAATTTTTTTTAATTGCTGTAATTTTTTTAATCTTTGATGTAGAAATTGCTTTACTTTTACCAATAATTGTAATTCTCCCCATTTCAAATATATTATATTGATCAGTAATTAGTATTTACTTTATTATAATTCTACTTATTGGACTTTACCATGAATGAAACCAAGGAGCATTAAATTGAGCTCAATAGGGTAGTAGTTAATTATAACATTTGGGTTGCATTCAAAAAGTATTGAAATATCAATCTACCTTAAAGTAAGAAGCGATTAATTGCAGTCAGTTTCGACCTGCCCTTAGGTATATACCATACCCTTACTTTAAATTAATTGAAGCCAAAGATAGAGGCACACCACTGTTAATGGTGCCATTGGGGTTTCCCCCAATTAAAGGGGTATGTCGTACAAGGAAAAGCTGCTAACTTTTTTCTTTAGCGGTTAAACTCCGTTTATTCCCCTCATTAAATTTATATAGTTTAAAATAAAACATTACATTTTCACTGTAAAAATAAAAATTTTATTTTTTATAAATATATTTAAAGATTTTATAAATCTCCTTAGCACCTTCAAAGCCACGCTCTAATTATAAGCTATTTAAATAAAATAATAAAAATAATAAAATTATTATTCATAATGTAAAACTAATTAAATAAGTTTTCAATTCATTATTCTGTCATTTTTGTCTAACCTTAGAGCCCAAAATAAAAAATGAGTATATTCCCTGTCCCCCTACAAGTTCACTTCAACCATGATCAAAAGATTTTAAAGTTTTACCCCCTAAGATTAAGGAAGGGGCTGAAACTCCGTAAGTAGAAATAAAAGGTAAAAATCACATTAAACCCACAAAACTTGAAATAAACTGATTTCGTAAAACTCACAAACCATGCCCTATCTGATTTTGACTCAATTCATACCCAATTCAGCCTCCTAACCCTCTAACTCTTAATGCTAAGGTTTTTAATCAAAAAGGTAAACAAATTATTTCAGGTGAAGGAAACAAAATTCAACTTAGTATACATCCCCCCAAAACAGCTATAATAGATAATGGGAGTATCCCTCGTAATATCACCCACCCTTCATCATTTAAAGGATGAAGCCCAAATGTATTAAAATCTCCTGCCATCGAAAAGTATACTAATCGTAAAGAATAACAAACTGTTAATCCTGTCGAAAAAAAATACAACATGAAACTAAAGTAATTAATATATGATAAGGACGCTATTTCCAAAATCAAATCCTTTGAATAAAATCCTGCTAAAAAAGGAGTACCACATAATGCTAAATTTGATAAATTAAAACATATTGAAGTTAAAGGTATTTGGTGAGAAAGTCCCCCTATAAACCGGATATCTTGAGAATCCTTCATATTATGAATAATTGCCCCAGCACATATAAATAGTAATGCCTTAAATAACGCATGCGTGAGTAAATGAAAAAAAGCCAACTTAGGCAGCCCTATAGCTAAAATACTTATTATTAAACCTAATTGTCTTAATGTAGATAAAGCAATAATTTTTTTTAAATCATATTCAAAATTAGCCCCCAATCCTGCTATAAATATTGTTAACCCTGCAAACAATAATAATGTTCTTCCCTGAATAGAATCAACTAAAAGAGCATTGAAACGAATCAATAAATAGACCCCTGCTGTTACTAAAGTTGATGAATGGACTAAGGCTGATACAGGGGTGGGTGCTGCTATAGCAGCTGGAAGCCAAGATGAGAAAGGAATTTGAGCACTTTTTGTTATAGCAGCTAATACTACTAACCAAGCAATAATATGCATCTCTATACTTTTATGAGCACAATCTAAATAAAAAATATAATTTCAACTCCCAAAATTTAACATTCAAGCAATTGCCATTAATAATGCAACATCCCCAATTCGATTAGATAATGCTGTAAGCATCCCTGCATTAAAAGACTTAACATTTTGATAATAAATTACCAACAAATAAGAAACAAGCCCCAAGCCGTCCCAACCTAATAAAATTCTAATAAGATTTGGACTAATAATTAAAAATATTATAGATAAAACAAATATTAAGACCAAAATAATAAATCGATTAATATTAAAATCACCACTTATATATTCATCTCTATAAAAAATAACCAAAGAAGAAATAAATAAAACAAACCCCATAAAAATCAAAGATATTCAATCAAATAAAAAAGTTATGACAATTTGGCCTGAATTTAAGGAAAGAACCTCCCATTCAATAAAATAAACTAACTCATTTATTGCAAAATAAATCCCCAAAGTTACTAAAGAAATCGCAAAAACAAATAGTACACAAAAACTTAATAAACAAATTGATAAAGACCATAGCATAATTTAAAGCAACTTTTAATTTCATTGCATCTTTAACACCACAAGTTAAAATTTTAAATAAACTATTTAAATAATTATAATCATAATATACAAGGCTCACTTTTTAAAATTAATAAATTTAATGGAACTCAATGAAGAAACAACAAGATATATTCACGATTAAATCCAACACTATGTGCATAAATACCAGAATAAATTTTTCCATGTTGTCTGTAAGAATATAAATATAATGTATACGCTGCTCTAAAAAAAGATAATAAGCTTAATCCTAATATTGATAACCATGATCACCCAACTAATCTATTTAATAATCTAATTTCCCCTAGTAAATTTAGTGAAGGTGGAGCTGCTATATTACACGATGCTAACAAAAATCACCATAAAGTTATTCTTGGTATAAAATTCATTAAACCCTTATTAATCAACAAACTTCGTCTCCCTAACCGTTCGTAAGAAATATTAGCTAAACAAAATAAGCCTGAAGAACATAGTCCATGAGCAATTATTAGGGTCAACGATCCACAAAACCCTCAATATCTTATAGTCATAAGCCCTCCTAAAACAATTCCTATATGAGCAACAGATGAATACGCAATCAATGCCTTTAAATCCGTTTGACGTAAACAAACTAAACTGACTAAAAATCCACCAACCAGTCTTACTCTAATTCATACATAGTTTAAAACTAACCCATGAATTGTCAAAATTTTAAACACCCGTAACAGTCCATACCCCCCTAACTTTAAAAGTACTCCAGCTAAAATTATTGACCCTGATACAGGAGCCTCTACATGAGCCTTCGGAAGCCATAAATGTACTAAAAACATTGGTATTTTAACTAAAAAAGCTATAATTATACAAACATAAAATAAAATATTCATATTTAATGTCTTTTCTAAGAGTGGTAAGTATAAACATCTTCCTCTGTCATAATAGTAAAAAATCCCAACTAATAAAGGTAGAGATGCTAATAAAGTGTAAAATAACAGATACACCCCAGCCTGTAATCGCTCAGGTTGGTACCCCCACCCTAAAATTAAAAATAAAGTTGGAATCAATCTTCTTTCAAAAAAAACATAAAATAAAAATAAATTTGTAGTTCTAAAAGTTAAATAAAGTAAAATTAATAACGCTAAAATTATACATAAAAAAAGACTTGAATGGTTTTCTCTTCGCAATACCGACTCTCTTGCAGTAATTATTAATGTACAAATTCAAAATCTTAAAAGAATTAAACTAAATGATATAATATCACACCCTAAATAGTATCTTAAATTACCAAAAAATAATCTAAAAACATTTAAAAATAAAAATATAAATGTTATTAAAAATAATAAAGACTGCACCATTCACCAAGAATTATTAATAAAACATAAAGGGATCAAAAAACTCAATGAAACAATTAACTTTAACATTGTAAAACTCTAAATGATTGAAAATAATCATTTCCATGTGTTCGAATCATAGAAACCAAAATAGAAAGACCCAAAGCACCTTCACAAACTGTAAAGGTTAGAAATACCATTCTCAAATAAAGTTCATAATTAAATTTATTCAAATAAATAAATAAAACTAAAAATAAACTTAAAACAATAAACTCTAAACTTAATAAAGTCAAAAGTAAATGCTTCCGCTTTGATGAAAAAGTTAAAATTCCACAAATAAATAAAAATAATGCAACTCATACATGTAATTCTATTAACATTAGTTTTAATAGTTTAAATAAAAACATTGGTCTTGTAAATCAAAAATAAAGTAGTCTTTTTAAAACTTCAAAGAAAAAGAAACCTCCATCATTAGTCCCCAAAACTAATATTTTAAACTTAAACTATTCTTTGATATTTTTCAATTTATATTATTGTCAATAAATATAATCTTAAGTGTAGTATTTACCCGAATATCTCACCCTCTAGCAATAGGATTAATATTACTTACACAAACCTTGTTTATTTGTTTATTAACAGGAACACTTTCACAAAGATTTTGATTTTCTTATATTTTATTCTTAGTATTTATTGGAGGTTTACTAGTTTTATTTATTTATATGACTAGATTAGCTTCAAATGAAATATTTACAATGTCAGTCAGTACAATTATATCTGCAGGTATTATTTTTATATTATTAACTTGTGGATATTTAATTATTGATTCCACAAGAACTTTAAAAAACCTTCTGTCAAGAAATATACAAGATATATTTTATTTATCGTACAATTCATGCCAACCTCTATTAAAACTTTATAATCAACCAGCTGGTCTTTTAACTTCCTTGCTAATCATCTACTTATTTCTTACTCTTATTGCAGTAGTTAAAATTACCAGCATTCATGTTGGCCCTTTACGTCAAAAAAACTAATGAATAAACCCATACGACTTACACATCCTTTATTTAAAATTGCTAATAACGCATTAGTTGACCTTCCTGCCCCTTCAAATATTTCTGCTTGATGAAATTTCGGATCATTATTAGGACTATGTTTAGTTATTCAAATTGCCACTGGTCTTTTCCTTGCAATACACTATACTGCCCATATTGATTTAGCATTCAATAGTGTCGCCCACATTTGCCGTGATGTAAATTATGGTTGACTCTTACGAACATTGCACGCAAATGGAGCTTCATTCTTTTTTATTTGTATTTACTTACATATTGGACGAGGGATATACTACGGTTCTTACATATATATGCATACATGAATAGTCGGTGTAATTATTCTATTCCTAGTAATAGGAACTGCTTTTATAGGATACGTGTTACCTTGAGGACAAATATCTTTTTGAGGAGCTACAGTAATTACTAACCTTCTATCAGCAGTTCCTTATTTAGGACTTGACTTAGTCCAATGAGTCTGAGGAGGATTTGCAGTAGATAACGCAACACTTACACGATTTTTTACATTTCATTTTGTCTTACCATTTATTGTAGCAGCAGCTACTTTAATTCACCTATTATTCCTTCACCAAACAGGTTCAAATAACCCCCTCGGAGTAAATAGAAATGTAGATAAAATCCCATTCCACCCTTATTTTACATTCAAGGACATCGTAGGGTTCCTAGTTCTTTCAATAATTTTAGTAGTTTTAACTCTATTAGACCCCTATTTATTAGGAGATCCAGATAATTTTACACCAGCTAATCCTCTTGTCACACCAGTTCATATTCAACCAGAATGATATTTTCTTTTCGCTTATGCAATTTTACGCTCTATTCCTAATAAATTAGGAGGAGTTATTGCCCTCGTTGCCTCTATTGCAATTCTAATAATTTTACCATTTTCTAATAAAAGAAATTTCCGAGGAACACAATTTTACCCAATTAATCAAATTATATTCTGATCACTATTAGTAATTGTGATTCTACTTACTTGAATTGGTGCCCGACCCGTTGAAGACCCTTATGTCCTAGTTGGACAATTACTTACTGTTTTATATTTTTTATACTACATCTTAAACCCCCTTGTCTTTACCCTTTGAGATAAAATACTTGAATAAGTTAAACAGCTTTTAGTAAAGCATTTGTTTTGAAAGCAAAAGACAGAGGTTAAACTCCTCTATTAACTTTTATTAAATACACAGTACTAAAAAATATTCACTAAAATAATTGAATTAAAATAAATAATTTTACTCCTAAAAATAAAATTAAATAATGCAACGATAATGGTAAAAAACTCTTTCATGCCAAATACATTAATTTATCGTATCGAAAACGGGGTAAAGTCCCTCGAGCCCAAATATAAGCAAATCTAATTAAAGACAATTTAATAAAAAATAGTATTCTATAAACATCACTACCCAATAAAATAACACTAAATAATATACTTATAAATAAAATTCTTGCATACTCAGCTAAAAAAATTAATGCAAAACCACCTCTTCTATATTCAATATTAAACCCTGAAACTAACTCAGATTCTCCTTCAGCAAAATCAAATGGAGTTCGATTAGTTTCAGCTAAACATGAGGCAAATCAACCTAATGCCAATGGAGCACTTAAAAAAATAAATCAAATTCCTCTCTGATACTTAATGAAATCAATTAAACAATAACCATTAACTAAAAATACAAATGACAATAAAATTAAAGCTAATCTTACCTCATAAGAAATAGTTTGAGCTACAGCCCGGAGACCCCCTAATAAAGCATAATTTGAATTAGAAGCCCAACCAGCAATTATAACAGTATACACCCCCAAACTCGTACAACATAAAAAAAACAACAAACCTAAATTAAATGTAAATAATTCTGTAATAAAAGGAGCCACTATTCAAACCAACAACACTAAAAATAAACTGAAAACTGGCGAAAAATAGTAAGGCAAATAATTTGATAAAACAGGGTAAGTCTGTTCCTTCGTAAACAATTTAATTGCATCACTAAAAGGCTGAGGAATTCCAACAATCCCCACCTTATTTGGTCCCTTACGAATTTGAATGTAACCTAATACCTTCCGTTCTAATAATGTTAAAAAAGCTACACCAACTAATACACATACTATCAAAATTACACCTCTAATTAACGGTAAAATACAATCAAATAAATACAAGTTCTATTTGTAAATACTCTTACATTCATGAATTCTAAATTCATTGCACTAATCTGCCAAAATAGAATTACTAATTAATTTAATTCTTTAAATAAAAATTATTTTTAATATTTGGTCCTTTCGTACTAAAATATTATAATATATTTAAGGATAGAAACCGACCTGGCTTACGCCGGTCTGAACTCAGATCATGTAAGAATTTAAAAGTCGAACAGACCTAAACTTTGAACATCTACACCCAAAATTACTCTTAATCCAACATCGAGGTCGCAATCCTTCTTGTCGATAAGAACTCTCGAAAAAGATTACGCTGTTATCCCTAAGGTAACTTAGTCTTTTAATCATTAATAATGGATCAATAATTCATTAATTTATGTTATTAAATAAAAAGAGTTTACTTCATCTTCCTGTCACCCCAACAAAATAATAAATAATTATATAACTTAAGAACCTCTAAATAAATAATATAACCATTATTATAAAGCTCTATAGGGTCTTCTCGTCCTTTAAATACAATTAAGCCTTTTAACTTAAAAGTTAAATTCTAACATCAATTACACAGAGACAGTCAATACCTCGTCCAACCATTCATACAAGCCTTCAATAAAAAGACTAATGATTATGCTACCTTTGCACGGTCAAAATACCGCGGCCCTTTAACCTCAAGTCAGTGGGCAGGTCAGACTTCAAATTATTAAACAAGAAGACATGTTTTTGTTAAACAGGCGAGCATTAATTTGCCGAGTTCCTTAATGTAACCTTACAAATAATATTACTCTACACAAAATATTATACTAATTTCATCATTATTACTAAATTTTATTAATTAAAACTTAAATTTTAATGAAAAATTTAAATTCCTTGCAAATTATTTAAAAAAAATTTAAATTATAACATTCTTTAATTGGTAGCTATTTCTAAGCTTACAACCTTTTTTCTATTAATTTACTCATTATAAATAATATCTTGAAGCTCATCCCCCAAAATATTTGTATAAAACCCATAATCACTTATTTATTAAAATAATTAACTTCTTATAACTGAATTAAATTCATTTCTTAAAAAACCAGATATCTTAAAAAACGGATAACATTTCATTACTAATCAAAAATTTTTAATATTTATTCTACAATAACTAACATATTTAATTAGCTCTCTTTAAATCGGGATTAATATATTCATTATTAAAATTTTAATAAACCCTGATACACAAGGTACAATAAATAAAATTTACTTTTATATAAATAAATTTTCATAATATTTCACATTTCTTTCACAATACATAATTAACTATCATCTTTATAATTTTATCTATAACCTATACAAAAACATAACAATTTACAAATATTTTTATTATTAAATAATTTCATTCAAACAACTCTAATAAGGCTAAATTTATCAAAATAAACTGATTCGCACAGTAACTTCTCAGTGTAAATGAGATGCTTTACTCACCAAGCTCCATTTTGTACTTTCCAGAAGCACCTTCCGGTACACCTACTATGTTACGACTTATCTCATCTTAATAAAAATGAGAGCGACGGGCGATGTGTGCATGTTTTAGAGCTGAAATCAAATTAACTTTATCAATAATTTTACAATCAAATCCACCTTCAAATCATTTTTTCAAACAAAAATTCATTTAAATATATTTATTGTAACCCATCACCACTTTAAGTATTAGCTGCACCTTGACCTGACATCATTTTTAATAAAAATTTAAGAAAATTTCAACTTTCAAAAGACATTCTGACGACGGCGGTATACAAGCTGAAAACATTCTTAAGTAAGATTCTACGTGGACTATCAATTACGGGACAGGTTCCTCTGAATAGACTAAAACACCGCCAAATTCTTTAAGTTTGAAGATCATAACTAATACTACTCAAGCGTTCTTAATATTTTCACATTTAATATAATAGGGTATCTAATCCTAGTTTAAACCATAAATTTCATAACTTCTAATAACTAATCAAAAAAAAAATAATTTAATTTCAAAAATTTCACCCTAAAAAAATAATTTAATTTTCTATCATTCATTTCTTATAATTATACACTAATATAACTCATTTATACCCTCCGTGTAACCGCGGCTGCTGGCACGATTTTTGCCGGTATTAATAAATATTTCTAAATCTAGATTACTCTAATATTTAAAATTAAATACTGCGAATAAATACTAAAAATAAATCTTTAAGATAATATCTTTAACATTAAATTAATTACATGTAAAATATACTTAAAACAAGTTTTTAAGCAAGAATAAAACTTTTTACACATCATAGAAACCATTGGTCCTAATAATACATAGACTGATCTTTTACCTCTAAACCTTAATTATACTACTGACTTTTTTCCTTAAGTGCATCCTTTTAAGTTCTTTCCTCCCCAGCCCGCGGCCTGTGTATGCGCATGCCCGCCCACGAAATCACCGAGAAAAAAAAGCCCCTCAACCCTTTAACCCTAAGACCCCGTGATGGTTATCCATCTTCTACCATCATAGAAACCATTGGTCCTAATAATACATAGACTGATCTTTTACCTCTAAACCTTAATTATACTACTGACTTTTTTCCTTAAGTGCATCCTTTTAAGTTCTTTCCTCCCCAGCCCGCGGCCTGTGTATGCGCATGCCCGCCCACGAAATCACCGAGAAAATATGGTTATATATTTAAATAAGAATTTAATGTATAATAATTTTTATTTTTCTTTTTCTATAAACATAATAGGTATATAAGATATACATATATATATATAAGTTCTTATAATATATAAATAAAAAAAAATACTTTTTTTTTTATTGATCTTTTTTCGTTGAAGTTCTTATTTTTCTCATTTTTGAATTTTAAAAAATTCAAAAAAAAATTCAAAAATGAGAAAAATAAGAACTTCAACGAGCTATTTTTGCTTTTTTTTCACTTTTTTTTCACTTTTTTTTCCACTTTTTTTTCCACTTAAATCCTCCAAATTTTCAATTTAGTGCCCCAACTCTTAAAATGTTTACTATAAACAAA